AACTCTCGGATAGAGTATTAGAACGGAAAGATCCATTAGATAATGAGCTATTGGTTCTAAACCATCTCTGGCGATGAATCAACAATTCGAAGTGCTTTTCTTGCGTATTCTTGATGAACCAGCGTTTATATATAGATGTAGGAGGATTTGTTTGGGAAGCAATAAGCCCCTTTGACATCTCTTCATCTGCAAAGAATTCTCGACGTGAAAACACAGAGACAGAGGGCTGATCTTTGAATAGGGAAAAGAATGGATCCGCAGGGTCCCAAATGAATTGGCTTGTTCGAAAAAAGCCTTGTTCTTTGGAAGATCTATCTCGTGTCTGGTACTGCATGGTTCCACTCTGCAAGAACTCCGAATCATTCTCTTGAAGCTCATCCTCTTTATGATAAATGATCCATTTGCCCCGAAATGACCCAGTCCAATAGGGAAATCTCAATTCCGTGGGCCTTTCGATACAATCAAATAGATTGCCACAAGGGCGCCATATTCTAGGAGCCCAAACTATGTGATTGAAGAAATCCTCCTCTATCTGTTGCGGATCAAGGGCCCCTTCCCCTTCTTCAAACTCCGATTCGTATTTTTCATATAGAAATCTCTGATCAACGATAGAACAAGATCCATTTTGCATCATATCTAACTGATTCCTTGGTTCGGACCGAAGAAGTAATGTCACTCGATTATTATCAAACTGACTGCAATATTTTTCTGTCCGTGAGGATCCCGCCAGAGCGCCTTCTACTTCTAATAGTAAGAATAGTAATAGGCCATGAACTAGATCAGAATCATTCTCAACGAATCCATAAGAAGTGATCCAATTTTTTTCATCGTGTCTGGATGAAGACCAAAGATCTTGAGCGACCGATCCGGCAGAACAACTCAAAAGATAAAGAAGTATCGTGAATTTCTTCATGCTCGTTCCAAGTTCGAAGTACCATTTGTACAAATAAGAATCCCCTCCCTTACATGATTTCTTCTTCATATAGATAGATATAGGATCTATGGGGCAATTACTTAGAAGTACATTTTGTGTAACAGCCCTTCCTATCTGATAGAAAAGGATCCCATGATCCTGAACCGATCTTATCTGGGATCGAAAATCCCAAGTTTTTCTATGAAGAGCTGATCTAATTGTATTAGTTTCTATAATGGATTTCTTCTGTGTAATACTAATTGATAGGGCCTCATTGATAAGTGCTACAAGATCTCGCGCATTGGAACCCATGGTTATGGACCCGAATCCGTTAGTATGGAACATCTTCTTTTCCAAGTGAAATCCCCTAGTATATGAAAGAATGAAAAAGTGCTTTCGTTGTTGTGGAAGAAGAAGCCTTCGTATCTTAATGCATGTATTGAATTTATTCGGAGCTATTAGAGCGGGATCCACTTTTTGGGGAATATGAGTCGAAGCAATAACAAGAATCTTTCCAGTGGAACATCTTTCACAATCCCTGGAGAGATAGTTCTCTAATAGACCGAGGTATAAGTAATTCGACTCATTCACATGCAGATCATGAATGTTTGGAATCCATATTATGCAAGGAGACATTGCTTTTGCTAATTCGAATTGAAGGGTGATATCAAATCGGTCTATTTTCGGCGTCATATACATAGTTAGCACATTCGTCATAGTTAGCAGCTCCGTATCAATATCAAGGTCATCATCACTATCATCAATATCGTCACTATCATCAATATCGATATCGTCACTATCATCAATATCGATATCATCAATAAGATAATCTTTAGGCTTGTCATCCAGGAACTTGTTCGGAAATACCGTAATGAAAGGAACATAGGAGTTTGTCGCTAGGTATTTGACCAAACAGGATCGTCCAGTTCCTATAGAACCTATCACTAAAATACCTCTAGAAGGGGATAGGGCTAAGCGGAGCGAAAAGGGTTTTCCATGAGGAGATGGGGAATGAAAACTATTAGCCCCACACGAGGTTTGTGAATAAGTGATTGTCTGATAATGAGCAAGGAATATCCGTCTTTCTGCTAAACAGGATCTATTGAACTCATAATTCATTAGATCCTTTTGATGAATGTCAACTAAGTATCGTAAGGAAATTGATCCCGGTTGTTCAATCATTTGGTAACCAGAGTCATTCTTTGATAAATGATCACTATGAGTCAGACTCAATAGAATTTGATCAATCCTTTTTTCTGTCGTTAAGGTGGAGAACTGAACCAAGAATTCTCTTTCTTCATCATCAATCGAATCACTGTTCGCGACCCAGAATTCTATTTTCTCATCAATCCAATCACCGTTCACGTTTTTTCTTTTTCTTATCAATGAATAGATCTCTTTACTTGTACGACTTAGATGTCTCGTATTTCTCGAAAAAATGATTCGATTGATGGGATTTGGTATGATACTTACAAGATCGATGAGATTGATCTTCCAATATTTATTCTTAGAACGTATTGATTTGACCCCATAAGCGGGACCACCACCCAATAGCATGTTGCCACCAGAAGCAGAACCCCGTATTTC